TCATTAGGGGAGGGGGAGACCCACAGAACGTCGGAATTCCTCATCCGTAAAGTGGCGATAGAATTCCCGGTAGAAGCCGGATTCCCTACCGTTAGCGTTCAGGTCTTCTTTGAAAGAGTTGAGACAGCCATCCATGAGATTCCGCTGAAACGGAAACTCCAAGCTTTGAAGGGGTTCTACCTTTTGTTTTATGAAAAAGTAGGCTTCCTTTCGTATATTGTCATATGGGGAAAGGCTAATAATATTTTCAATTTTTCTTTCCTTTAGTAAGAGTTCATGAAGCTTGTCTTGCAGGAGGGCTTGAGTTTCCAGAAAATTTAATTCCTGAAACTCCTTGTTCCAGATTTCTAAATAATGCTCTACATTGAGCGCGCGATCAAAATGCTGGCGAACCAAAGTCTCATAATCTCCCACATTGTTCTGTGGTGGCAGATTGTAATAGTGTTGGTTCTCCATGTTGCGAATTCGAGCATAAATATTATGCTCACTTTCGGCAGCAATAACCTGCCGATAAGTGGAAAGAGATGCTGAACTTGATTCCGACTCTAAGATAGGGAGACCTTCTGCTCCGTCGTCAAAATGGCATGTCCATTCAAAATCTAAAGGGGCGGAGCCCATAGTAGCAACTAGAAAGTCAAATGGTACTAGCCCAATGATATGAAATATAAACTTGATGCTCTCTATATAAATACAATAAAACAAAATTAATAAGAAGGAACTAATTAGTGTGCGAGTGCGAATCATTTGCTTTGGTTCATTATTTGACTGCTCTGCTCCCAAAAAGGGGAGACTTTCTTTTTCTTGCTTGCTCTCCCAATTCAGGAAGACGGAAATCGCCAGTTGGGTTGACCAACCAAGAAAGACATGGGAAAAGAAAGATGTACAAAGGAAAGAACTCATTTCTCAGGAGAAATTTACCTAGACCGACCTGCTAATAGATAGAATTCCATAAAGACCTAGCTAAGAGACTTTACTGAATGACTTGATTGATCGTACTGTACTAGATAGACCATAATCCTTTCATACGCTATTTTTGATCCAATCTCGCACTTGGTCTGATCGCACCGTACCTTAGAAAAAGTTGTAACCGAAGTAGACCAAGAGGGGAGTGGAATGATGATGACCGGGCACTCTCTTTGATTTCATGGTTTGGAGCAAGCGAAGCTTTCCTTTCTCGCGGAGCGGCATACCGAACAAAAAAAGATCCTGATTGGGTCAAAACCAGGCCCAGATCATGATCTTTCGGGGTAGGGGAATCGAACCCCAATATTTCATCCAGGGCTCCTCTCACGGAACACCTAAAGAATCCCTTCTATGGTCTCAGAAACTAGTTTGCCAAACTATCAAACATGGCAACAACGTTTGCACGCTGTGCTAGTGGTTTTACTTTCATCGCTACTTGGAACCGAGAAACCACACAGAGACGCTCTCGAAACTCTCTCTACGTCATTTTCAAGTGGGCATCCAGGTAAATTCCTGCTTCAATCTTTTCTTTGATGAAATGTCTATCCACTTAAACATGTTTGGTTCTATCATGTTGAACTGGATAGAGTGATATGTTTATAGCAGCCTTGTTGTCACAATAGAGTTTGATGGGCAATTCTAAGTCAACCTGTAATTCACCCAATAGTCGTTGAAGCTAGAGGCCTTCACATATTCCTTGGGCAACTGCCCTGAATTCCGCTTCCGCACAGCTTCTAGCAACAACATTTTGCTTCTTACTTCTCCATGTGACCAGATATCCCAAAAGTATTAGAGAGGTATGGTATAAAGCACAGCAAACCCAGTATGGCACCTGTAAAGAAGGTTGACTTTGTCAGTGCTTCGCACTGCCCTAGGAGCGATGAAGAATTTTTCATTCTCTTCGTATAGCCTTTTAACTTATTGTCATCTCGCAGCAAGTCTTCTCTTTCCGAAAGAAAGCGATCCGCTTTCATAACTAATAAGGCGTAAAAGAAAGAAGTTTTTGTATTCGTTCTGACTTCCGCTCGCAAAGAAACAAGATCCGGATTTGACTAGGGCGAGCGCAGTTTACTATGCGAGTGAAGAGATTGTTGCGAGCTAATAGCGAGTGGACTTTTCCCCTTTCCTTTCATTAGACTTGCAGTAAAGCTGAACAAGCTTGCACTTGAGCTTGAAGGCTTTTTTTGAATCCGCAAACAAAAATCCCAAAAGCTACAAGAAAGCCGAGACTACAACCGCTACTTGCCCAATAGTACAGCGCCTTCCTCCCTGACTTGACTCTCCTAGCTATCAAACCCCTCTTCAAACCCTTGCCAGAAGAACGAAAGTCAACAACTGAGAGAGGACTATGGAATCCCACTGCGGAGCTTCCATCGCCTTCACTGCTTGAAAACGGCCCACTTCGCTGACTGAGCCCTCACTTCCTGCGACAGCTAATAAGGGGCATGACGGACAACTCTAAAAATGAGCACAACCCAAAACGGTAGCTCGGGACAGTTAAGACGGTTGCCTAAGGGTCAAGAAGGCCCAGGCCTACGATTGTTTTTAGCCTTAGAAAGCGCCGGATTGAGATGAGACTTCGGAAGATGCCCATGGAACTTGACTTATTGGACTCTTCTTTCATGGAGGCATGCAATCTGAGATGTAAGGCGTGCAACAGCCTGAGCTTCTGAGATAGCGTTCACAGCGGAAATCTCCTCTGGTCCGTTAGCATCATCTTTGCCTAATCAATCGTCCCGTGCGGATTAACACCTAAGAGGACGTTTCTACCCATGCTTGAAAGCCCTTAATCCAATCCCGTCCTGGAAGGAGAAGGTGGCAAAGCCTTTAGAGTGCCCCTGAACGGAAGGAAGGAAAGACAGAGATAACTCTTCAACGAAAATAAATCAAGTAAATAATGATAGGTTGAATCGTTCACTAATCTATCTGTGGCCGATTTCAAATCTACAGAGTAGGTTACCTTGGCACCACTAAGTCTACACAGAGGACGTGTTTGGTGAAAAGTGCCGTCCATAGGGATTGTTTGGAAGAACTTCCCTAGTAAATAGGTCATGGTCTTCCAGACTAAACAAATCATTGTTTGGGTCAAAACAATACCTAACCCGTGGATACCACAGCACTCCAGCCTCTATTCCGAGGTATGGGCAATCTTTCATTTGTTGAAAGAATGCCGATACTTCGAACGAAGAAAAGTCTGTCAGCGCGCCCGATGTTCGACTTTGAAAGCGAAACTGACAACTCTATTAGAAAGTGGAATTAGCAACTTTTACATTTCTGACGAGAATAGGAAAGGAAGGACCAGAAAGGAGTCTTTCACTCCCTGTGAAAGCTATTCAAAGCCTCGCTCCGGTCTTAGCCTTTTAGGATTCGTCGTAAGGAGATTGCGTCTTGGCGGTTGGTTGAAAGGTGTCTGATAGGTGGCCTAAGCCATTAGGAATCCCACATCAACAAGGGAAAGGGGCCTTAGGCAACAGAATGCCAGTTAAAGGAAAATGAGCTATCCAGGATAGGGCGAAAGGTGGTAGCGTAAGAAAGTCTTCATCGCCGAGGTGCTCTTGCGCATTGGAGTAAAGAAGGCCATAGGCTCGAATCCGAATCCATCCGAGAATCAGCGGAAAGATCATAAATAGAAAAGCCTAGCTGTTCCGCCGAAAGATTAGGGCAGGATCCCGGTCAAGGAAGAAGAGAAAATCCTGATCAAGTAGTTGAAAGTTCGAAGGATAGGACAGAAAGCCAATGATAGGACAGAGGGTTCAATTCCTCTCGCTCGGAGGATGGGAATTAGCAGTCCTCAGCTTTGAAGAAAAGCAAAAGCTTACCACATCGACACCGAAAGCGAAGGAAGAGAAAAAAGGAAGTCTACGCCCAGCCCAGCTACGTATCGGTCTTTCTTTTTATTTTCAGAAAGAAGGCAATGACTTTCTCTCGGGCTGCTTAGTCGGGCACCGTGAATCCCGCTTTAAGAAGTGAAAGATTTAACGTTATAAGATTTCAGAATTGGTGAAATTTCTGATCCCGGTAAGGGAGAAGTGCAAGCGACATCGACTCTTAATCAAAAACTAAGGACCTTTAGGTCAGGAAATAGCCTTACCTTTTGTGATCTGCTCAATCGAGATGGAAAAGATATTGAGATCAAGATCTTCACCCAGTGACAGAATTGTTGTCTTTGGTAGTAAGCCTTGCCTTAATAAAAGAAGGATCTTGAAAGAGGGAACTCAGTTTGATCGATGAAATTTTCTAAATAAAGATCTTTGCTCAAGACAAGTAACACAAGTTAGATTGCCCTGGTTCAGTCTGTCTAAATCAAGCATGATCAAGATTTTCCTAGATTTCAAGGGAACTAATGTAATGGCTTCGTCCGTGTCGAGATGTGATTGTTGTAAGATTTTCATTCCGCCTGATGATAGGAATACCCACCTTATTTATTTTGTGCTACTCATTTTCTGAACTGGGAAACAAGTAGACGTAGAGGAACCTATGGCTGGATTGAATCTGAATCAGGAAGAAAAAACAAACAGTTGCTGCTATGAATAGTCTTTTCTTACTTCCAAGGTCCCAATGTCCTTAGTTTCGAGGGGATGCCGGCCTCGATCGACTCTGGCGATTCTTGGCATATGTATACCATAGTAGCTAAGGCAACCCCAGCTCGCATTGTATTTGAAGTTGTGGATAGAAAGGGGATGGTAGGACAGAAATTTGAGTAAAGTACTCCGCTGGTTGGGCCGTACTCCATAGGACTGGGAAACCCATACTCCGCTAGGCTGCCCTGAAGTAGCTCTTTGAGAAGCTCAGTTTAATAGAAAAGCAAAGAGCCGAACGAAGATATCTTATCTATGATAATTCTTGTCTCACTTTCCAGAAAGGAATAAGAATCTGATACATTGGTGGAACCAACAAGATAGAGTGGATCTATCTCTCATTTAATAACTGTAATGTCGTAATGTCTTCTTCTGCACCTGCTATATCAATTGTACATGGAAACAAGATAATCGTTCTCAGGTAGCGATCGTATCTTCTTAGCAGTCCTACAGAAAGCAGGATCGATCGAATGGTTATGAATAAAGTGATGAATCAAGTGGATCCTTTGCCTAGCGCCTCAGTAGCTGGGAAGGCAGGCCCTTAATGCTTTGCAAGCACTAAGTAAGGCATACGCCCTTGACCTGATCTTTCTTAAGATTTGTTGCTTGATTACTCGAAGAGTAAGTAAGGGATGAGTGCATGCTTTTTCACTGCCCCCTCATTCTTCTTTTTCGTAGGTAACTTTTCTGGTCTTCGTGAACCTCCGGCTAAGGCTGGCGCCTTTAGTCACTAATGAAAGAAAAGCTATACCGACTGGCGCCTTCAAAACCTTCACACTGACTTTACTTGGCCGCTTAGCGTGGCATGGCAACGAAAGCGGGCGCCTTTCTTTAGTGGGGAGTATCAAGAAGGAAGATCAAAGGTGAGCATGGAATTGAGAAGCGGGCAATGAAATGGAAGAAGAAAGATCAGATGGCAGAGAATCTGATGTGAACAAAAGGAATGAGCCAATGCGCATTGCCAGTTGATGGGAATAGTGTCTCACGTCGACTTTGAGATCCGATCTTGGGGTATTATGAGATAGTTGAAAAGGATTGATTGGCTAAGGCGACCTACGGGGGGAAGCATCACATTGTTACGAATTGGGGGCCTAGTGTGCACTCATAGGCTGTTGGAAGCTCTCTCAGTCGGCTCTTAGCCTTTCTTTATCTTTATAAGGCGGCATATCGCTACTTCTTCCTTTCTTATTGGCTTAAGCATTTGTCCGGAAGGTACATCGGCAAGAGGGGTAGCAGGATCAGGATCAGAGCGGGAAGGACATTGGGGTTGTTTTCGTGCGAATGGCTTGTGACAGAAAAGGAAGCAGTAGCAGCAATAGCATTAGGAGTAGGAGTAGGAGTCGGATGAGCACTAGGATAAGGCTTAGAAGTCGCTAGCTAGATGTCGCGTCTGAGGATGTAACATTGATTCGCGTCTTAGGTTTCGCCATCATCGTTGCATTTATTAGAGTCAATCGCGTTTTAGGGATCTCACGGGACTTTATGTCGATACAGGACTCTTCGGGATTGGGGGAAGAGACTAACTAACGGACGATGCCGATAGAGGACGCTTTTTGATAATAAGGATACGGGGTGATTTGCCTTTTCTGATACTCTTGGGAGAAGGGCAGTAGGATTAGAAATTAGAAAAAGGCCTAACTGCTGTTGAAGGAAAGGAGGCTTCTGGCCCCGGCTGGTCCCGCTGGAGAGGATAGTTTTGACCGCGAAGGAGGCAGGGGCTCGAAAGCAAAAAGCAATGAGCTGCGCGAAAGCCATTGCGCGTTCCCTAAGAAAGAGGCTTAAGTCATCGCCTCTAAGGCTTTTCTTTTTTTCGGTATGCCGCTCCGCGAGTAAGGAGCGAATAACTTTTTTTGTTCCTATTAGAATATGAACAACAGAAACGAACTTATCTCCATGTTTGATTCATTATCATCGTTAGCCGTCTTGTGTTGGAATAATCGGGGGCAAAACCCCGAAATAAATCATCAGTGTAAGAATGTTCTTCATTCCGCTCAGACTCTATGCGCGAATGACAGAGCTTCTGCCCCTTGGAAATTCTCCGCTCCCCAATGGTTGGGCCGTACCCGCCTTTTGCAGTGAAGTCATTGGAGATAGCGAGAACTTACCCATTGTGTTAAATGCGGTAAGGGATCTAGATCTAAATGGACCCACAGGGGAATGCGACATCCAAGCCGTAGCGGTCTTAGTCAATATTGGGGGGGAGAGGGAGCATGTTCAGCTCCAAAAAAGTACATCCGCCAGCCAGGATACCATCTGCAGTCATCTTCTTTCATGGCAAATAGTCTTCCCTCATCTGGGAACTTTGTATTGACTGGTGAATACTCATCCAGAGATTGATCAGCTCTGCTTTAATTCCATCAAACCTCGCCTTCTGAGTGACATATTTTATGTCATATTCTTACAGAACAGAATCATCTGCCATTTAGCCAGTCTGTCACTCGTCACGGGCTTTTCGAAGATTGACTTTTTGGGATTCATTCTGGAAATAAGGAGAGTTTGATAGTATTGCATGTAATGGCCCATCTTGGTTGTGACCCATACCAAACCGGCACATGTTCTTTCCAGGAAGGAGTATCTGGTCTCGTAGGGATAAACTTCTTTGAAAGATAATGGCCTTTTCTTTTCTCCTTCTGGAAAAAAATATCTGCTTTTTTTTCTTACATAGCTCAGCTAGACTTCTAATTTCGTTTAAGGATTGGTCCCCCCAAACAAATGATACCCCAGCTCTTCCGAGCTTCTACATGTCAATCTTTCCCCTCGAATTCTGGAAAAACTTTTCATATTTTTCCCTAAAAAAGATGCTTCGATGCATTTGGAACCTTCATTCCAATATATAAAATAGAACCACCAGACACCCTCCTTTCATAATTGACTAAAATCACACGACAGGCAAAAGCGGATCTAACTCGTTGGACTACGGCCCGGTAAGTTAGATGAGGGGCACCCACGGATTGTAACTTAACAAAAAGATGCTCACGAAAAGTTGTCGGACTCAACTTTCTAGTCATATGTAGCGCAACTAACTAACAACCTCCTCTTCCTATTGATCAAAAATCCAGCGGCGCCGTTCTATGCCGGTCGATTTTCCGAACGAATTGAAAAGAGAGATCGCCTTGCCAACTCGAGGACAGGCTTCTATATATATTATTATATTATATAAAGTGGATGTGCACTTAATCTGTGTCCATCAGGTGTACTCCACTTGTGATTGACAAGAATCGTTTTGTTGTGTCTTTCTACACCATTGAAGAGAATGTAAAGCACTCTCCACAACCCTTCTGTGATCACTGCAGATGCACCGGTTAGCCTCCTTTATTTATGTCATTTCTCAGCGCCCTTGACATATACCAGAATATAACTGAAAATTTCATTCAAGACAGTGGATTCGCCCCTTCTAAGGGGATCTGTTGAGTCGGTCAATCCCCGATAGCTTTAGCCGATATTTTGTCAAGTTGAGATTCCTTACTGAACGAAAGAAAAGCTTTCGCATGTAGCCAGTCAAATTCTCTTTACTTTGCGTAAGCCTCTTATTAGTGCAGCTCAGCTGGAAGAGATTCTAAACGAGGGATCGCTAGCAAAATTTCCATAAGTAAGGAGTAAGCTAGTCGGATCTTGCCAGGAGTTAGTGTATTGATGGATGGAAGCGTCTGCAGTCTCTTTGTCAGTTAAGCGAGAGTACATAAGCTCGGGAAGCAGCACAAGCGAAGTACTCGAGTGAAGAAAGGGAATGCTATGTCAGCAAACCAGTAGCAATCTGGTTAAAAGCCAGTAGCACGATAGCAGTTCCGCGGTCTCAGTCCACTCAATCCATTCAGTCAAGCCAGTCGCAAAGCGGTCTGTCTGTCAATCAATCAAGGAAGACTAGTTCCTATAGGTAACCCAGAAGGAAGAATGGTCAAAGTCCTTAGCTCAATAGCAAGCCCTCGTCACCGAAGGCGATAAGGGAATGCAATGCAGCTCTTTCTGAGGGAAAGAATCACTTGTAGCAAGCCTCCGTCCAAATCGAACTAGAAGGCGACTCGAACTACTCCTCTTACTACAGGACGTTTACCTAGCCAACGCTTAGATCCGGCTCTACCCAAACTTTTCTGGTTCACTCCACCCCACTTGTCCGACTCTTGCTGAGCAGTTTTTGGATATCAAACGGACCTCCCCAGAAGGTAATTTGAATGTGGCCGATTTCCCCTCTTTTGCAATCAGTTTCGCTACAGCACCCGCAGCTCTAGCTAATTGTCCACCCTTGAACATTGTTCTTTCTATGTTATGTATGGTCGTGCCTAAGGGCATTCTCGGTTGAAGTAGATTCTTCTTTTTGATCCATCTGCAAGCCCTTCCCAAACTGTACAAGCTTCTTCCAAAGCATAAAAGCATATGGCTTTCTGGATGTAGATGATGATATCTATATCTATACAGATGGATCTTCTATTTCTCATACAATGAAGTACCACATGAGTGGATATATAGGAATCCAAATCCGCCACTCGTTGGTTGGTTGTTGCTGGATCAACGTATGCTTCATCGGTTGAATAAAAAAAATATCTAAAAAAAGAAAAATAAACCACTAGTGCCGCTACTGGCTACCGACCTGGAAGGAATGTTGGGCAAGACCGTGATGGATAAGCTATTGATGGTGCCGGTACATAAGCCAAATCAACTGGATCTAATCTGCGCACTCAATCTGGATCTTCACCTGTAATGTAACAGGATATGCTTTTCACGCCACTGGCGATGGATCAATAACTCTATCGACTAATGATCTTACTCGTGCTTCTGGCTACGCTATTGGCTATGCTGACTCAGATACCCTCACCACCTTTGCCCCAGCGGCTTTGCCTCTCCTGCTCTTTAGTGAACCGGATCCACCACTTTTCAGGGTCTACTTCTACTGGTCTTGGATTCTCCCTGCATAAGTGGTTGATCTTAGCGTGCTAGCCGCTGTCTCATTTCGTATAGTGATAACGTTTTCTCTTTCTTAGCGCTCCGCCCTTCTTGTCTTGTATAGTAAGGGGAACTCTGGTTACGCGGCTTTCTCTTATCTTATAGGGGTCTATTTTCTCTGACTTGACTCAGCGGTTAGAGTCTCGCTTTCATACGGCGAGAGTCATAGGTTCAAATCCAATAGTAGGCCGAAAGCCCTGCTTTTGCTTTTGCCAGCATGACAGCAAGCACGGACTGACAGCAAGGAGTCAACTGAATGACCAAAGCATCGGCTGCTTCCACTTGTGGCCTTCTTCGACCTCTCTAAGTCTAAGAGAATCTGATCTACTTCCACAGTTCGCCTTATCTACAACAACTCTTCGCTTTCAGCTCAACTTGACGTAAACTCTCCCTCCACCCGTAGAGAGAGCCAGAGTAAAGCCTCTGTATGACAGATTGATAGTCAGATCAATCATGGTTTAGTTTCATTCAGCCCCAAGTTTGAAGAATTCGATGACAGGCCTTCGCTGCAAAAGATCCCGAAATGGGTCGATTCCTCCTTGCAATGGTTATTTCGGATTCTGTAAGAGCGAATTCTATGGTACAAAAAGGCTATGAAGATTGTATGCTTTCCTTTACCACCTTCAAGCTTGAAGGTTCGCGAAAGCAGTTCGGTGATTGCAAAGTACTCAATCAGGCCCTATCTCCTACGCTACCATCTGTCTTCGATTAGAAAATGGATAGTTAGAGGGAATCAGTGACCAGACCCGCAGGACTGGAATTCTTAAAAAGAAGGAATGTCTCGCTTTTCCTATTCTAGTGCGGGTTCTTGCTCGGTATAAATCGCTTCACTTTGAGTTGGCTTGGCCCGCGCCTTGACAAGACGGTTGTCCCTCCTTCTACCCGTAGAGAGAGCCGGAGTTACGCCTTTGTATGACGGATTGATTGATAGTTGGATCAATAATGTTTAGTTTAATTTAAGATCGGCATACCCCATGAAGAATTCGATGACAGGCCTTCGCTGCAAAAGATCCCGGAATTGGTAGATTCGGAATCGGCTGGATTGGAGGGATCCGGAGCCACAAGGATCCTTCAACGAGTTTGAAACTCTTTTGATTCCAGGCGGCCGGCCCCTTTCTATGGAATTTTCTATAAGTAAAGCTTGTCGACTATACATAAAGAAGGCCGCTTCAAACTTGTGATTTCGAGAACCCGAAAAGCTTCTACAGCTAGAGGGCGGGTCTAGCAGAAAGCGAGGAGCTCGCAACAGCTAAATCACGATCTCCGGACGAGCTCATAGTGACATGAGGCTGCCTCTTTTCAATGCTGGAAGTGAAGCGAACATTGCAGGAGCTATCTATTCCATCGGGGAGATGGCAAGCGGAACGCACCCAAAGTCATAGGCAATGACTTTTCCGAGCTACCACATTCACGCATGCCGCGGAAGATCATATGCAGTTTCCCCGATCTACCTGTTCAAGCGAGCGCTTGCAAACGGCCAGGACGTACATCGTACAAGATGTCGCTCACTTCCTTTAGGAGGAGGGATCGGAGTCAACCTTACTCCCCTCATTTGCATTTGAGTTGGAGGGCTTACGCCTTTACCACTATGCATAGGGTTTCACCTCTCCTGGACGAACAATCGAGAAAGGAGCATTTCCCTCTCCCCCGCCCCGGTATTTTTGAAACATAAGAAGAGCCTTACTTTCTATTATATTAGTAAAGCGCTAGCTAGCGCCCAACCTAATAAAGGAGCCTTGATGCTTTAAAAATAGGTTTGATAAAGGCGCTTTTAAGCCCTTTTGCTTGCTGCGAAATGCCCCATTCTCCCGCCCCCCTAGAATTGGATTTTTTCTCGCCATTCCCCCTTCGAAGGTGTATTCGTCCCCTTTCGCCGCCCCATTGTCTGGGCTCTTCTTCAAAAATCGGACATCGCGAAAGCGTACGCTTCCCTTTTTCGAGTTCTTGATAACGAGGGGCCAAGCTACATAATCAGGAGGGTCTGGCGATCCGCTTCGATGGAGGGAGAATGCCCGCCAAAGTGTGCTTTATTGAAAAGGGGATATGATACGGGGCCTTGCTGGGGAATTTCTCCCCTAACTTTCTTCGGTTTGGTCAGAGGGGTGAGCGCATAGTTTAGTAAGGACAGTTGCTTTCCCGAGAGGGCTCCCTCATCCATTTCTAGGCTAAAAAAAAAAGGAGATCAGATCTTGTCTTCCCTTTTCCCTTGGCTGAAAAGCCTTCTTCTTCCTTCCAACCTTGACCGCCTCTCTTGAATTGAATTTCCATTCTTCGAAATCCCCCTCTTCTATGAAGGCAGTCGAGGGAAGCGGGTGAGGGGGTGCGCTGCTAAGGCCCGGGGAGCAGAATCGAGTCAAACTGTGAAAAGTATTGGCATTCAGTTAGTTAGCACTACCTTCTTAGACAAATAAGTAGGGCTTTCTCTTCTTCGACTTACAATTAAATGTCTTACGCATCCTGCCTCATTGGCATTCTATTAAGGTGCAGTAAATAAGTAAGAAAGTAAAACAGTAAAAGTAAAAGCTCAAGCCTACACAGTCAATGAAGGAGCACTAGCGTGAAAGGAAAGGCAGGCTACCTAATATACGATTACGAAAGGATATTCTATCCAGCCAACAAAAGACGGAAGAATGCACCCGCCCTCTCCCTTGTGCTACTCCTACTCCTGTGCTATTCAATCAATGCTTTCGGGAAGCCAAGCCTCCGAACTTTTAGCTAGCGCTATTCCATTCAGTCCGGAGCCCAAAGAAGCGTAGGGAGGAGAGGGCCTAGTAGGGCAAGGGAGTACACTATATCCTATGGGAAGATACCGGCAATACCAAGACTTAGCTTACAGCCCAAGCAAAGTAGGCGCATTAAACTCATTAGAATATCCTATTTTGGGATGCTTCAGGAGTGCCATAAAAAAGATATCCATTATCATCCTTGCTTCCTCTAAACCTATAGAGAAGACAAGCAGACGAGAAGCTACAACCGATAGGCTCTTCCGTCTTCGTCTTGTCTTAGAGTAGGAACTACATTCGCCTAGCTACAGGCTAGATCGATATAATGAGTTCTATCTTATTCTAGCTTGTTCGAACCCCTACAGGAGCCACATCTAGCTCTATGAATCAAACTCTTCCTTAGATCACTAGAAGAGAAACTATCCTTTCGACTAGCTACCTGTATGGAGCAACAGCAAGATCTAATATATTCTTATCTAGCCTAGCGTGCTATAAACCTTAGGAACTACCAGTAAAGAGAAAGCTTAGAGAGCTTGCAAGTAAGGAAAGGAGAAAGACTGACTATCAGCGGGGAAAGAGATTCATAGAGATAATTGGTTATCATTTATCCTTTTGATCTTCGACCATCCTACAGGAAAAGGGGGGACTCATCCATCGTACATGATCTGATACTCAGGATTCTGTGCTAAGGGTCTGGGGGCTGTTAAAGAAGTCTCGTTGCTATCTCTGGGTTGACATAGTCTCTCCTCACGACGGTCTGCTAATAGACCTCGTTGAATCCATTTCTGAAGTGTCGCAGCCTTTCCTTTGAGATTGCCAATCAATGCACTGACATCAAACATAAGAGATGAGGTATTGTCGCCCAACTCCCATAATCTCCACAGCGTTTTTACAGCCTGATCTCTATCTTCAGAAGGAATTTCGCTCACAGCCAGCCGAGCAGAAGTCTCAAGTTCAGTACCCTTCGTGTTTGGAATGTCTGGAATATAAGATACCTCACGACCAGACGCTGGTGATTTGTCTTTGTGCTGAGATGCGGTCTCTACAACAGTTCCATGTTCTGACATCTCCACATCAGCAGTTGTTGCTAGTTTGGAAGGAGTCACTATTACCTCTAGTGTGTTGTTCAATAGAGATAAAGGCTGGAAATCCCTTTCTGGACTCTGTTCTGAAGCAGTTACTTGTGAGGAGACCCTTATCCCGCATGGAAACATGAGAAGAAAAGAAAGAATGAACATATGGGCGTTAAGCATTGTGAAGAGTTTTGTTAGAGTTCAATAGCTGGGAATAAGGCTTGCCTTTCGTAAGTCCAATACCATGATTTTAGAGGAGTCTATACTTGGAGGAAGCTCTTGGTAGTGGATTTCAGGCTGCAGGCTTCTTATTCTGAGCTTCTTTAAGATGTCTAATGACTTCTTCGTGGGACGGAATATTAATTACGCCTGAAATTAGGATGAGGAAATAGAAAATGTTGTGAATAGCCAGAGGTCAAATATTCATGAGAGTTGTTCGATAGAGATTGACCTTGTTCTTCTTGATTCTGCTGTTCCTTCTCACTTCCCAGAGCCTGAGGTGTCGATACTGGCAGAGACTTTAACTGAGTGGCATCTTCTTTGTTCGCTTGAAGGGGGATAGGTACCCCATCTCCCTGGTCCTTTTCTTGGCCATCTTGCTGCTCAGGAACCCAGGTCACAGAGCCAGTGGCCTCAGGATCATCATAATGAGGCAGTGACTCAGTCTCAAAGGAGGACAAGTCATCTACGGTAAATAGGAGAACGAACTCACTATCTGATCCCTCAGCGCCTGAATCTCCTGCTGCTGACTGGCTATCAACGCCTGCATCCGAGACTGCTCTGTCCTGGTGATCAAAACCTGATTGGGGCGTATGTGATGCTGCAAGGTAAAACAAAGGTAGAAAGTCAGCACAAGTTCAAAAGATTCTATCAAGGAATATAAAAAGGGAAAGAAGATTTACCAGCCAGTGGTCAAGTACCTTGCCCCCGACCATCATACCACCAAGGACAGGGGTGACATCCACAATGAAGCCAATGGAGATGCTCCTGAAAGTGAGGTAATCCATATCCGCTGCCTGAAGTCTCTCCTCAAGAGGTCGATCATCCATAGCAGGAATGGACCTAAAAAGTCAAGTCATATGAGTAGGAGGATCAATCGGCACTCGGACGACTCCATCAATCTGACGAGTGAACCGCTCTCCCAGATAATACTCCCAGCTCTCAGGGCCGAAAAGAAGAAGTCTGCGCCTAGAGAGAGAGAAAGCATCTGTCGCCTCAGGAGTATGGAAATACTTACTCCCAACAAACATAAGGAGTCAAAGAGAGCTACACGAGCAGAACTTCTCAAGTCAGCCTCACAACAAAAGGATAGGAATCCGCTTCTAAGGTTGTCTGTCACAAGAGGACTACTCTTTGATCTCTCTCCTACGCTCTTCGATAGCTGCTTGGCTTACAGGAACTACCTTATTCCTAGATCTTCTTTCTTATTAGTTGTTCTATCTTGATCTAAAACTACTAGTAGGAACAAAGCTACCATCAAAGACATTCTTAGCTGGCCTAGCTTGATAGAAACCTAAAGTAGCTACATCCAGCTCTATGAAAAAAATCCCTCCTTTTTTTTCTTTTTAAATTTAATACAAGAAGTGATGTCAGGGAGAGGCACCTGAGTCTTATATGCTTTGTATGTTGCATAATTATTACTTTCTATCTAAAAGAAATCCATTTCGGATTACTAGCTTCTCTTATTTTTTTATTTTGTTGCTTTATCTATCTCTTTAATTTGGACTATGTTCCTCTGGTTGTCTTACTCTTCTATTCATTAGATGCGGAGCTGGCAAAGTGGGGATTTCACCTTCTTTTTCAGCAGATCGCCTACTATACTCTCTCTATATCTTTGGATAAAAAATCCACCGTCCCACAAAAGACGGTAATTTTTACGATCCTCTTTTTTCTTTATATTCAACTTTCAATTGGGCTTTTTGTTTATAACGATCTTTATTTAAAAGAACCTTCTTTTCTAGTTGCCCTCTTGTCGGGGGCTAGCATTATTTTTCTATGCATAAAAAAAAGGGAACCTTTACCTTTTTTTTATTCTTTCTCCATTTTCTTTATCTGTAGTATAATAATTGCATTTTTATCTTCGCTAGGGACAGAGACTGGGTTGGACTTCGTTGGATGTTCTCTTTTTTTGTTGGTACTTGTATTATTTCTATGGGGGTTGCACCTCTTTATATTACCTCACGAAAAGCAAGGTACAATTCCCTTTTTATTTTATACTCTCTTTTATATTTTGCCATTTTTCCCTCATCTAGAGTGGATCTCTAAGTGGATAGAGGGCTTTGATTTGCTTCTCTTCTTACTTAGTTTTTTTTCATTTCTCGAAGAAAAAAGGGCATCTCATGGTAGAATAAAAAGGGTCTCCGAAGTGCGTAAAGCTCTTCGAAGTAAAAAACTATGTCAGTACAATCCAAGATGGAAAAGGAGGGGACAAACCGACCGATTTTTCAGGGGAAGACCCATGAATAGGAAGGGCGTTAGAGGACGACAGGAGTACTCAACGTAAAAACCCCGGGTAGAGGGAGTCAGAGTTGGTAGGTTGAATTACGATAAGGCTTGCTTTTGGGAGGTAGACTTGGGCAGCAAGCTAACTGTTCCCAGAACAGAAGCAAAAGTAGCTCGAGCCAAAGGCGAGAGCGAGGCCCCCAGCAATGGGGGGAAAGAAGAGTGGGTACGCGGGCTTCTTTCACTTGAGTTTTGGAGAGAGCATTGTGGAGCAGCAAAAGGCATAAGGGAAGCGGCGGATTCCCCGGAAAAACGCCTTAAAATAGCGAAGGTTCTTCTGGAGCTTTCCACAAACCGTGATTCCTTGGTAAATGTAAATTCGGGGCAAAAGGCGGCCTACGAATTGATTATCGCCGTGCACGATTGGGAATAAAATCAAAGGGACTAGCGGACGTACCATGATACTTTATCATATCGTCGTTAGTTTGCTTTGGTTTGGCTTGTTTCCGGGGAGAGGTGAGCCGGTTACGCTTTAAGTGAGGAGACAGGTCGAGCTTAGAGAAGTTCCATACCTTCTTGATCGAGTCAATTGCCTTGCTTTTACACTTAATTAAGTCGAGATTGGCTTTGTGGATGCTAATAGTGATCGAAGCTTCCTGCCTGGTATCTGATTGGATGCACTGGCCAGGCTATCTCCTAAGTAGAATAGAATAAGAGAGACTTGCTTGCCCGGCTCTATGTAGGCTCTTTCTGTCCTGGACATCTTGCTTCTTGAATGCCTGTCAATCGGTATTCTATATGATGTGATGTTGCTAGTTCAATCTGCTAGTTAGACTAGTAAGAGAAGCTGCGGTGAATGAATCCTTCTTAGCTAAGGAATGATTGATTCTAATTGGACACCCACCCATTGTCCAGTTCCGGTACGTAGACCACACAAATCCTGCCAGTAACGGTGGGCAGGTTATAGATAGAATACCACTAGCTCAGACTCATCATAAAAGAAAGAACCCAAAGAATCAATCCTTCCAGTTCTGGCATAGTGATAAGGTCTTTCCGTGTCGTGCCATGAGGCTACTTAGTTTCATTACTGCCCATTTCTAGGCTAATCCGATGCATTTCTGCTTATCTTGGGTGGGGTAGGTCAGAACTAAGAGCTATTGAGTGAGTGTCATTCCCTGGAGATGGAATTGGAGTGTCAGTTCCGAGTGAACTTCTTTCTGTCATAAGAGCATCTCGTTCTATTCCTTATGCAAGCAAGTCTGTTGGAGTCTTTCTCCTTTCAAAGGCAGGAAGGACAGATTACTTGATAGCAGCCTTAGCCTAACCTAAACAATAATAAAATAAATAAGGTAGGATTAGCATTTTTAGTAGCATCCCCATTCTGAATAGTTCATGCATGCAGTAAATCTTCTTTTTTATTAGGCGGGAGCATATTCCAACTCATCCGCTAGGTCAGCAAGTGGGAGTTGCCGTCCTAAGGTCTTTGAGTTGCAGTGGTAAGCTAAACCAATCAAGTTTCAGTCTTTGGGCTTCCTTTCTGTTTTTCCTGCTGTATCTCTTTCCCTTCCGTACCTTCTGTTTCTGTTAGAAAGTTGCTTACTTCCTTACCTTCCTTATTTCCCGAAAGCCTAGAAGCAAGAATGATGATTCTTCTTTCCAGGGAATGAAGTGAAGTTACCCTCGGGGTTTTGTTTTATAAGAGGAGAAGGTTTCTGATTCTCCCATAGAAGAGAAGGAGTGCTAGAAGAAATGAATCTATAAAAAAAATCTCAATATCTATGGAATGCATTACTTGACTTCTGACTGAAGACCGAAGATCCAGCTTTCAGTAAAGTCAGCTTTCTAAGCTGATTGGATGTCATGCTTGCATGTGTTAAGCATATAGCCAATTTCTTCTTAGCGTTTAGCTACTGCGTATAAGCTTCAACCTGCTCTTACAAGAGATTTCTTATTGGGCTTAATATTCCTAGCCATGACTTAGGAAAGAGATTCTCCCACCTATCTATATGGTATCGCTGCAAGAGACAGAGCGCAAGACTTATGCTTTTCCAGCAATGGGGGTGTACAATGGAGAGAAAATGAGGAATACGCAAACTGGTGTCAATCGGGAAGCAGCAGCAAGACTGACTTCGCCTAATTCTCTTCTTTCCTAGCATACGCTCTACTGACTTATGCGGCTAACATAACGAGTGTCAGCGGTTAGTAAGATAGGACGGTTTTGGAAAGAAGAGGGAAAGATTGGCAATGGCTTCGTCAAGTGTGACAAGATTGATGCCTTGCTTTAGATTTTCGGGACCTATGATTGGTTACTGGAAGAAAAAGGATAGATTTCTGTTTTCGGGCCGGGAGGGAGGTGACGAAGACAGGGAATAGTAGTGGACAGTCTCGCCCCGCCTTGATAGGAGTTGAGGGTAGCAGACTTTAGAGTATAAGACGGCTTAAGCCCTTTCTAGGCTGACTTTCCGTCCTCTTTCAATGCTTGAGGGAGACAAAAGGAGTTGGCATCGGCTCAGCCCCTTTGGTTCGGTAGTTCGAGATGAGACGCTACGGTCAGGCTCAGTCGATGAACTCGATTCGACAGGCTTGGTTTGTTCGGTATGATTCTTCACTTAGTAGGCCCGGTATGCTTCTTTCTTCGCTCCGGTATGGGCTTCCTTTATATTTCCCAAAAGGAAGTCATAGGCTACAGGTAGCCCTTCCTCAGCAACAAGACGAGAAGCTCAGTCCGGGAAGTAAGAATATAAAAAGCTTAGCGAAAAGGGGCTATAGAGGTCGGTCGATCCGAGGGTTAGGATCAAGGGCAAGGCGTATATAAGGAAAAAATCCCTTATCTTATTGGCACAACATTACGGACATTCTTTTACTTCCTAGCGGAAGGTGCGGTGCGCCAACATTGGCATTGCCCGTAGGTTCGGGCTCGTGGCTGACCTTTCAGGATGGCAAATCCGTGGCATCCTATTTTCTTTCTTCTATTTCCCAATAGATGTTGATTGTATGGCCTATTTCACAATGTCAAAACTAGTTAGACGACTGAACACAATCTTTTGCTGAAAATGAAAGAATTTCCGCACGCCGTTCAAGACTCCTTGATTGGATACTCAGACTTGAGTGCGAAAGGATCTCTCTTCTATTCTATGTAATTTCTTTCTTTAACACACGAGTTCGATGGAAAAGCTGTAAGCGCTTGAATAGTCTTGACAGAAGGTAATGGAGTGTGAAGACATCGGTTGAAACCTTTAGTTTCAAGACTCCGTTTTTTACAATAAAATAGACTTTGTTGGCAGGGAAGGAGACGCTCTTTCTAAGCTTTAGGGACGGATGAGTGAGAGCAGCGGAAGCATTGCTTATCAGAACCCCTACGGGTGAACCCTGTCTGTAGTAATGGCTCACGAACGCGGAATGAATGTTATATTACATCGAATGAATTGAAGTTGCTGAATCAGAACTAAGAATAAGAATTCCTGAATCAAGGAAAGCGGTTAGCACTTCTGATTGGCATCATCCATCCTCTCCCGTTGGTCGAGTGGCTACCTTTGGCTTAATATCAATTGCAGTCCTTTGCTTTGGTAGACTAGGGAGAGGTCTGAAAGCGTGCTTCTCAATTCCCATTTCAAGCTTGGTTCAATAGCTGGAGATAGAAGAAGTTCATTTCCCGGGAGCGGATTAATGACTTGAGCTCTGCTCTAGTGAAGTGAGCAATAGGTATTCGTGAAAGTAAGAAAGAAGGAAAGGGAATAGCATTGGAGTTCGTGGACGGATTTGGGCATCTCCGAACTCCCACTACTGAGAACAAAATCTTCCATATTCCCTCGTTTATTATTATATATAATAAACTTTAATACCTTTGGCGTGGCGTCTGGCTTTCGGTGGTAGGAGGAATATCAAAAGCTGTAGCTTGCTACCTTGCTACTATATTCATTCCAAAGTCATTCCTCTCCCCTATAGCTGTAACTCTCCGTAGGAACAATAAGAAAGAAGGATTTCATCGGCAAAGAGTAACGGGTTAGTAGATGTAACTGAAGTCAAGCTATAGGATTGATTTACCTACGCGTACCGGACTACTTCAATGTAATCATAGACATGAGGACCGGCCTTCTAAGACCCAACTCCTCCAGTGAGAGGTTCGGAGACGCTCGACGGAAGGAGAGGAACGAAGTAGCTCGAGCGAAGCGAGAGGGTATGTTGTATCTCGACGGAAAGGAGAGGAAAGAAGCGCTATGAACCTTCCCTAGATTCTTATCTTAAGCAAAGATGCACAAGCTGTCTCTATTATACGTCACCGAAAAGACATCCCGATCCCGCGGAACAACCAAATGAAGAAAGCCATTTCTAATAGAGGTGCCTACGCGTCTTGATAGAGGGGCGATCATAGGTTCACCTAGACAAGAAGGTAGCAACGGGAAGCAAGGCAAAAGCTCAATCCAACATACCTTGCAGACTAAAAAAACAGGATGAGGGTTGGGTGGAACTGCCTTTCTTGAAGCAGTTCCCTGCCAATCGAAGACCTGAATGTAGCAGCTCCAACACTAGTAGAGGAGCGGGGACATCTCAAAGTAGCCTAGGGGCAAAAAAGTTTTGAAGGGAATTGCACAGGAATGCTAGACTCAGTCCAAGCACGAGAATGCCAATCAACTGTAATGGTAGCTCAACCAAGGACTCAGAAAGCACTTTTTCCAGCACTTGTGCCAACCAACCCAACAAAGCAAGCCCTTCTATTGGATACGAGATTGCAACCAGAGCCATCTTGATTCGAAGAGCTTAGGGAGAGCAAGCAAACGGAACTTCACATACAAAATTTATTGAGTAGCCAGAAGCAGTTCCTCAGAGGCTAGGGGTGAAAACTATTAAAGGTGTCTAATCGTATAAATAAAACTGACAAGAACTGGACTGATTTACCTCGGGGTTACTTTTCCGAGGCGGTAAGGAAGCGTAGCAGCATCGGGGGAGTCCTATTAAACCTCTATTCCATCAAGAAAAACAAGGCACACTAAAAGCTGGTCTTTAAGAAACCAACCTGAAAGTAGGAAACTTTCCTTGGGATTATATATCATCATAGGCCAGCCAGGAGAAAAACCGCTTTCTTTCCAAAGAGATTCATGAGTTCCAACTCTTCCGTATAGCCGTCTTGATGAGGGCAAGACTAAAATACGGAATAAGGAAAGCAATGGCATCGATTAGAAAGAACATTATAGATGGAAAGATATGTCTTGTGACCGACCAGCCTTTCTTTTTTAAAAAAAAGATCTTTTACCTGCTGTCTTTTCAGGCCGGGAAGGGTATCCGCGGAAGATGAGCTAACGTAAAGGCCCTCGGCAGAGGAACGAGCTCTATTTACGTCATTCTAAGAGGCGCTTCAAGCCGAGTAGCGAAGGTAGCAAAGTATAGATTGGATTGAGACAAGAACCTTCCGTTGTTAAAGACAGACTGGATTACCGCACTCGGAAAGCCCGGGTTCCAGCTTAGCGCATTGAAGGAATAAAGAAATGGCACAGCTGAGTGCTAGAATCTTAGTCGATGGAAGTTATATTCACCAATTCACTAAATGAATATTCGTTCAATTTCAATCATAACAGTCAAACTCTTTGTTCTCATAACAGAGAACCGGCCCTTAGCCTTAGTTGGAAGCTAAACCAAAGCTAAGCTTGTAGGCTCGTAGAGAAAGCTATTGTGCAGGTATACCCACAATCCATGTTCCTGAACAGTCTCGTTCAAACATCTGATTCACCTTAGGGCGGACACTTCACTTCAAGCTTAAACCTCCGTCTATGATCGGCTTGCTTTCTCGGTATCGTGAGTCTAAACTCTTTAAGCCGGCTAACTAATAGATAGAGATATAGCTCAGTAAACACGGGAATCACTATCGCCTTCGGCTTAAACACGGCTACGCTTCGCTCTTTTTAACTATCGCTAGTCTGTAGTCTGTGAAAGAAGATTGCAATTTCTGGTCACTTTCAGTCTAACCCGGATTTTCTTAGTTAGTCGGGACTTGCTTCTTAGCGTGTAGTGGATCAACCAGGCTAGCTTTCCTGTAGTAGAGCGCGGGGAGAGTGACCATCAGGGCCTTGAATAGGGTGTGCCTTTTTTTTTCTGTACATTTTTTATGAGGAGTACTCTTGAATGTACTATACAGTAGGTTCTCAGTGCCCTAAGATCCCAATCCCAGATCGAGTTCCAATCGCAGAATTGTTCTCAAGCGAATGGCTTTTACTCAACCTCAATTCATTCAGTTAGGACCTCCCCTTATGTCATTTCTTTCCTTGCCAGCGTGAGGACGGATTCTAGCACTTGCATGGAATCTGGGATAGTGGCTATTGGCAGCCTCTCTTGGCATGAGCACTAGCATCTTGCTAACATCGGCTTTTTCCTCCGACTAGAAGAGGATCTTGTTCACGGCGGATTCAAGATCCTCAAATGTGGCTTTTGCTTCAGCTATCTCATTCGTTCTTTTATTCTCTTCCTACCCTTTCTTTGAACCTTGTCAATGATTGAACTTAAAGATATGAACTGAGTGCCATTTGATGAGTAACTGAGAACAAGGGAGAGGGATATGGAAAGGATGAAGTAATGAAAGAGGAAGTCATTGCTAGTAGTAACGACTTGTCACGCTCCATGGGTTCATATAAAATCAATGTCCTAGGGGTATCAAAAAACATTCTTTTCGCTAAGCGTATATAATAAAATAGAGTGAAAGGGTCCACCCCGAAAGGGGGTACTAACTAACAGCTGAGTCCTCTCCGAACCGCAGGAGATAGTTGCCCATCATACGGCTCACCAACTGCACTT